CAATTCTGCTATTTACTAAATAAATATAAATTTGACTGGAATATGGAATGAATCCCTGGATCGGTAAAAAGAATAAGTAAGATTTCGAATGTTTAGCTTATGCACAAAGTAACAAATATTATAATTGAATCCTGTTGATCATTTTTTCAACCCTTCATTGAATGATAAATAACTACAAGTGACGGAGATACGCGATTTAAATAAAAGAAGATCCAATATTTAAAAATTGCATCTAGAATAACTGGACAAATGGAAATAAGAACGGATCGAATTTGATCATTTTGAGCAAATCCAAAATCCTTATAGACCAAAGCAATCATTAATTCCCAACCTTTGGTCGAATGGTATCCGAAGAAAAGATCAGCTAAGAAAAGAATAGAAAAAGCTTTTAGTGTATCACTTAAGTTATAGAGGAATTCTTGAACCCAAGAGTTAAGAATAAAAAGTTCTTCATTACCTAAAATAGAATAAACACTGAGAATAATGAAATAGATTATATTTGTCGAGAAGTGCAAAATCGTTTGGATACGATCCTCATTGTATGTTTTGATCAATTGAATCGTTTCCCTGTAGATTCCGATACGAAGTTCTGGTAGACGCGTTTCCGGGTATTCTTTTAGCATTTCATCCAGGAAGAAAAGTTCCTCTAATTCTATGAATGTTTTGAGAATACTCTTTTCTTGAATATCGTTTAAGAGAATTTCGGATTTACTAGTATTCCACCAATTAGTAACCCAAGATTCAAAACCTTTCTTAAATAAGAAAGAGATCCACCAGGGAAAAAATACTATAGAGATAAAGGGAATGAATGCTTTAAAGGTAATGAATGTTTTCTTTTTTGCCATTTTTCGTCTTTAATGAACTCACCTCATTCGGCAAGGCCGACTCTATATGATAATAATATCTCTCTGAAGCATAAGTTAGTCATAGAGATTAGAACGTATCCCCTCCCTTTTTTTTATTTACAATTCGGAAATAAACCCTTGAACTTGAATTTAGAAAGAATCCAGAAAAAGAAAAAAAAGGGGAAAGAGTCCACTTCAAATTCGAATGCAGAAAAAAGATATTATTTTCAGATATATTACTTACTCAAATTGGAAGCAATCGCCCTCTTTCGATGAATGCACGAAAAAATCCCTTCAAGTAATGAATATTATTCGGATTTCGAAACGAAAGAGCGCCCTTTCTATTTTCTATCAAGATATAAAATATCTCAAAAAAAAATTCTTTATTTCGAAATCTTTTGATATATAAGATGAATTCTTTATTTTATTTATTTTTTACTGAATTAAGGTGAGTGGATTTACGCACGCATAAAAAACTTTTTTTGCAGACAAAAAAGGTTTGGCTATTTCGTGTACATCTGCTTTGGTCCGAATGGGCATTCTGAAGAAACTTCAGTTAAATTAAGGAAAAAATTGAATAATTTTCCCGAAAGCATTCATTCTTCCCTTCAATTTTTCAAAATATTTCAATTGGTACACGTAAGAAATAAGCCAATTCGGCAGCTTTTTGTTCAATCTCCCGCGGAGTCAAATTTTCATCGGTACGAGTCAAAGGAATGGCTCCCTGTCCTCTAATTTCCATATAAAGCACACGACGAATAGAAATACCCTCTTTAACCTCTATTCTGATGGACTGAACGTCTTTCATAAGGAATCGGAGGAAAATGCGACGATTTTTTCCAGGAAATCCCCAACGAAAAATACACACCATTCCCTCTTTTCTATCGAATCGATCATAACCACTACCTATATTCCACGAAATAGTGGACCACAAATAGGAGCTAATAAAGAGACCCGCGATCCCATAGAAAGACATCACGAGCCCCTGCGGGAAAAAAATGATTTGCTGAGATGGAAATAAGGATATCAAATTCCTACCAAGATAACTGGAAGTTCCAACCAATAAGAATCCTAATGAACCTAAAAAAAGAATAAGGGACCACCAGAAATTACTTGTTTTTCGAGCCCCCGCTATAAGTTCTATCCATATATGTTTTGATCGCCAACTCATACTAGATCGGGTTTCATTTTATTGAAATTGGGAGAATAACCCAAATAAATTTGACTTGACTCTTTTTCCGAAGTAACTCGCATCAACTAGCACTATTCTGACGTAAACCTTTAGGAGTAAGTCATCGAATTGCTTATAGATCTAAAAAAAAAATAAAATGGATGAGATTTTCTCCCACCCTATCTAAAAAATTTTCTTTCTTTGAAGGTGAAGAAATAAAGAAACCATTGTAATTGCCGGAAATACTAGACCCGTTAAGGGAACAAAAATAGGGGGAAAGTTGCTGAAAGTTGTCATAGAATCGGTACCTCGATTTCATATTTGTACCTGTTATTTCTATTTATTGTTATCTTATTTCTATTTTTTGTTATTTTAATAGTAATATCTTTTACCTGTTATTTTTATATTGTTAGAAAGGCTTTTTCTAATCATTAGAATTCCTATAGAATTGTGTAGATAATTCTACTAAATATATCTAAATAGGTATATATATATGTATATATTCATATATATATATAATAAGTGGCATAGATATATATATTCTATACTATATAAGTAATTTATATATTCTATAGAATGATAGCATAAGTAATATCTATATCTATTCTATACATATATATGTATAAAATAGATATAGAATCAGTACGGGGGATGTAGAACTAAACTAAATAAATGGTTTTTTATGTTTCTTTTTCTACACGAACTATATGTATGATAATCCCCGCTTTATCTTACTACTCCTCTCTTCTTTATGTTTATATTATTTTGTTATATTACCCTTTGTTTGTTTTCTTGTCTTTTCATTTTATTCTTGTCTTATAATTAAAAGATGACAATTATATTATAAAAAGATTTCATAAAAATAAAAAAAGATTCTTAGTCAAAATGAAGATTCTTGGAAAATATAGAAAAATGAAAAACTCTATAGTGATATCTTTTTCTATAGTTATAGAAAAAGATAATAAGATAATCTATAGAAATATGGATTCAAATAATAAATAAATAGAAAATTAAGGGAATATGAAATCCCTTTTTCTTCTCCAATTTCGCCTAAGACTGAATTCTTTGGACTTCGACTTTTATTTCTTTATTTTTTTTTGCTTCCTAGAAACTAAATTACTACTCGTTTGTTAAAAAAAAAAATAAAAATAAAGAAATTTAGGGTTCTACTTTATTTCATTTTAATTTGAAGTCAAAGAAAGTAAAGCGTAGAGTTTTTTTAACAACTGACTTAGAACATCCTTTAAAAGATTACGCGGTACGACTGGATCGAATAAGCCTTTATCAAATAAATATTCAGTCTCTTGTGAACCCTCAGGTACTATTATTTTCAACGTTTCTTCAATTACTCTTTTCCCAGCAAATGCAATGTAGGCGTGGGGTTCGGCAATGATGATCTCCCCCAACATACCAAAACTGGCTGTGACCCCACCAGTAGTAGGAGATGTAAGGATTGAAGTATAAAATGATTTCTTATTTGATTTGTAATCAAATAAAGCCGAAGATATTTTAGCCATTTGCATCAAGCTCAAACTTCCTTCTTGCATGCGTGCTCCTCCGGAAGCACACACTAGAATAAGAGGTAAAGATTGCTTGGTAGCATACTGAATTAGACGGTTTATTTTCTCGCCGACTACAGATCCCATGCTACCCCCCAAAAACTTGAATTCCATAAACCCAATTGCTACGGGAATTCCCTTTATTTGACCTGTTCCCGTTTGAACAGCTTCTTTCAATCCCGTCTCTCTCTGATAAAAATCAATACGATCCATATACGGATTTTCTTTTTCAAGGATGAGATCCTCATCAGAATCAGAGAGATGTCCCGAAACCAGATCATCATCAGAATCAGAAAACACCGCACAGAAGGGCCGAGAAAGGGGATCACAATCCGTATCTGAATTTTGATCATCTCCATCCAGTTGTTCTCGATCTAGTTGGTTATCGTCAGGGTTTTTATTATCTTCAAAGGATTCGTCCTCCGAATCCCATCCAATGGGATCCAGAGAGACCATGTCCTCATCCATTGAATTCCAAGTACCCTGGTCGACCAAGATTTCTATTCTATCTGGGCTGCCCATTTTTAGGTGAAACCCGCAATGTTCACAAATATTCATTTTTGATTTCAAAAATCTTTGATAATTTAGTTGATAACAATCTTCGCAGAGAACCCACAAATGGTTGTATTTTTGAGTTCTATCTAGATCATTAGAAGTCTCGCTCTCACTAATATTTCGTCCTTCATGGTCTTGGTAAATAGAATTTGTGATGGAACCACCATTATCGCAATCATTCAAATTCCAACTAGAATTATCCCAAGTTATGCGACTATTAAGATCTTTGTTCAAAGTATTCATAAGCATTAGCCCCCTTTTTGTTTTGTGAGGTTTTACAGTACATTAAAAATGAAGAACTCCCTCTTTCAATAATATTTCGTTCTTCATGATGAAAAAAATAAGAAATATTAATTTTCGAATTTTCCAATAAATTTAGTTTAATTATACCAGTCCTCTCCCATTTTCAATGAAAACGAGATTGAATTGTTCCCAGATCTTTTAGCTTTGCCTCGAATCATTAGGTTTAGACATTATTCGGGCATGTTGAATCCTTTCAAACATGGAAGCAACATACCCTTTTTTGATTTCTCTTTCTATTATTCTATTAACTATTAAGGAATCCTATGAATAGCGGATTCCCGCACGATAGACTTTTGATCGAAAGAATTTTACAAATTCCAACAAATTATTTCTTGAATTGAGTTTTTTCGATTTCCGTCTTATTCAATTTTATTTGACTTATAACTAAACCATAGATCCATAGATATTTGCGCAAAAAACTCGAGCTACACCATAAAATATACTATTTAGACCGCTAACGCGCCCTCCCCCCCTCAAAAAAAAAAGACAAATAAATAAAAGATGGGATCAGTAAGTGTAAAAATGAATCTTTGTGAGTTCGTCAATATTGTACCAAGGGTGTCTTTAGAGTATACCCAATCAGTATAGCTATCCTTCTTCTAACATAGCAACGTAATTTCACAATCAGTATCGAGGTGAAGTGTTAGATGATTTCTATCTTCTTTTCTTGTTATTTGTCAACATATAATCATGTACTCAAGAGAAAAAATTCCTCAAATTAATATAAGATAAGAGGTCTCTACATTCTACATTATCGTCTTCGAACTATAAAGATCAAGTAAAACGGGGTGTGAATCCGATGGATTAGCTTATAATAATTTGTGGAGAAAATTATCATATTTCTACAATTCAATTAGATATGAAATCTAGCAATATACTTCTTTTTTTTTGAGGTTGTACAAGATGCTTTTTATCGGAACCTCCTTTTTGTTTTTTTTTTTTTTTCAAAGATGGAAATTTAGGGAAGTGCTTTCTCTTTAGAAAGATATGTATAAAAAGAACATATTTGATTTAGCCTCTTCATGCTTACTATAACTAGTTATTTTGGTTTTCTACTAGTGGCTTTAACTATAACTTCAGCTCTATTTATCGGTCTTAGCAAGATACGACTTATTTGATTTTACATTATAAAATGACTTGAATGAAGAATTAAAAAAAAAAAAAGCGATCTTAACTCTTTATCCAGTATTCCATATATTCCACAGTTCCTTCCCATGAGTCCAATTCTTAGTTATTGAGATTCATGGGAAATATAGATTAATATTATAGATATTACCCCTCCTCTTCTCCTTTCAAACAAATTGAAATGATTGAAGTTTTTCTATTTGGAATCGTCTTAGGTCTAATTCCTATTACTTTGGCTGGATTATTCGTAACTGCATATTTGCAATACAGACGCGGCGATCAGTTAGACCTTTGATTAACTAACATCCCTTTTTTTTATTGACCTCCTGTCGAATAAAACAAGTAGGGGGTCAAATTCGGACTACCTTTTAACAATTTCAATATCATTTTCGATCTAACAAGAATGGAATCACGCCCTGTAGGATTTGAACCTACGACATCGGGTTTTGGAGACCCGCGTTCTACCGAACTGAACTAAGAGCGTTTTATTCTCATAATAAATATCTTTTTACCCCAATCTATTTTGTATCCACATACTATCATATAGAATAGAATTTTCTATTGAGTATGTATGTCCTGTTTTTTAATCGATCTCAAAAGATTCCTTGTTGCTGATAATAAATACTTATTGATAGGGATGACAGGATTTGAACCCGTGACATTTTGTACCCAAAACAAACGCGCTACCAAACTGCGCTACATCCCTTATTAATTGGTTTACAGTGTCATTGTAAAGAATCTTTGTCTTGTTTTCCACACTTTTCTTTTCTCTGTTGATATCTACAAAATATCTTGTCATTTTTTCGTTTTCGTCTCATAGTATAGAATATGAAATTAAAAAAAAAATATCTAATGAATCGCTGTACATTTCAATTTGAATTAGGGATTATGCATAAATAAGATGCAAGTGCTTATTAGTAATTATAGATATATCTGATCATATATGTATTACTTTTGTGTATAAAAAATTAGAATAAAGAAAAAAGAAGGAGGATTTTAAATGCCAGATCTAAAAACATATCTCTCCGTGGCACCAGTGGTAAGTACCCTATGGCTCGGTTCTTTAGCGGGTATATTGATAGAGATCAATCGTTTATTTCCGGATGCATTGATATTCTCCCTTTCTTCTAATTATTGACGTAGGAAGGAAGGGAGCGCAGAAAATGATAGATCCAATCAAATATCTGCGATTAATCCCCCGTCTTTCTTTTTTTTTTTTTTAGTTGTTAGAACTTATTTTAGTTCTAAAAGAGGAAGAATAAAAGTGGATTCAACCTCCGAGTTTCTCGGAGGTTGAATCCAATCCCAGGCTTCACCTTCATTAATTTAATAATAATAAGGTGAGACCAGAAATAGAAATGTGATGGCTAGGGCGGGACAACGATATCATACAAGAAACTGAAATGAGAACTTAGATATTGTACTATGGTTCTAAATAGAGTTAGAAATCATTGTATTTCTTATTATTACATTACTATTCTATATTGATTTCAACGCAATCTTTCATAATTTGATTTCGGGTTAATAACTTTTATTTTTTTTTTCCCTTTCTTTCGTCTTCTTCGCTTCGAATCAAAAAAAGGACGAGTTGAGTCAATCAAAAACCCAAAGGAGGTTTATGGCCAAGGGTCAAAATATGCGAGTAACGATTATTTTGGAATGTACTAGTTGTGTTCGAGATAACGTTAATAAAGAATCAAAGGGTATTTCTAGATATATTACCCAAAAGAATCAACACAATATGCCTAGCCGATTGGAATTGAGAAAATTCTGTTCCTATTGTCACAAGCATACGATTCATGGAGAGATAAAGAAATAGCTCAAATCGATCGCCTGTGTGTCACCCCCATAAGAGGCATGATTTGAAAAAATAGATTATTTCAAATAGTATAAAATCATATGATATATAACATATCCGTTTTGGATATATAACATATCAATTCTATATAACTTAATATCTATATAACTTATATATAGTGAAACATATGTGGAAAAAGAAACAAATTCAATTTTGAAAGAAATACGATTGGGGAAATAAGGAATAAGCAAACCATGGATAAATCTAAGAGACTCTTTATGAAATCTAAGCGATTTCTTAAATCTAAGCGATTTTTTAAATCTAAGCAATCTTTTCGTAAGCGTTTGCCCTCGATCCAATCGGGGGATCGAATTGATTATAAAAATATGAGTTTAATTAATCGATTTATTAGTCAACAAGGAAAAATATTATCTAGACGGGTGAATAGATTGACCTTAAAACAACAACGATTAATTACTCTTGCTATAAAACAAGCTCGTATTTTATCTTTGTTACCCTTTTTTAATAATGAAAAACAATTTGAAAAAAGCAAGTTGACCACTCGTGGTTTTAGAACAAAAAAAAAGAGAGAGAATCGATCGTTCCAGGGAAAGGAAAAGAGAGAATTAACCCTTAGAGTGAAGGTAAAGGAGAGAATCGACCTTTCGAGTAAGATGGAAAATTATGAATAAATATATATATTTTATAAATTCTAATTTATCATACTAATCCCTATTCTATTATACTACCCGGAGTTTTAGTACCAGCTCCCGGGTGGTATCCCACTATCGGGAACTCCGTTTGCTGAAAAAGTGAAAAAAGAAACTGGAAATCCATTCATTTCTCTCCTCTTTTTTCTTTTATTTTATGATCTCATTGAAAATCGTATAAAGACATTCTCTATTTAATATAGCTATTTGTGCAAGTATTTTACGATTAAGAAGTAACTTATTCTTGTACAGATTTTTCATAAATCTGCTATAACTACAGTATATCCAACTCCCTCGAATTGCTGCATTTATTCGACTGATCCACAAACGACGAAAATCTCTTTTCTGCCTATCTCTATCTCGATGAGCCGAAACCGAAGCTTTTATTTTATGTTGTGTAAGAGTTCGCATAGGTCTTGAACGAGCCCCTCGAAAATTTGATGCAAATGAACGAATTTTTGTTCTGTGTCTCTGCGCTGTATATCCTCGTTTAACTCTAATCATTGAATCAAAAACTTTGATGAATAATTAATTTTTTGATGAATAACTAAACGGATTTCTTTTATTTCCATTATCTTTTTTTCGGTTATTCTCTTTTCTTGCCTAATCTGTCTGTTAATAACAAAACGTATTTTTCCGATGTATAAAATAAGGATTTTAATGGCTTTTGCTACTATAACCCTCCCAACCACCATTCTTTTTTTTTCTAGGTATTTCACTTCGAAATAATAAATTGTCTTGATACCCAGTATCAAGTATCAAAAAGAATATAGAATATCAAAAAAAACATAGTGAATAAAATAATAGAAATGGATCAAGAAAAAGTGGGTTTCTTCGTTTCTATGGCTACTTCTTAAACGGCGAGGTCCCCTCTATACACCGGAGCCCCCCCCTTTTTTTTTCATTTAATCAATGCTATTGTTAACTTGTACAGTTCATACCCTTTGCTTTGGCTCTACCCGTGAGTTATCTAGTAATAGATCTTTCACAAGGAAATCTAACTATACAGTAACGGTATTTAAGTACGAGGATTTGCTGGGTAGCTGACCCTGTTAGTCCGTTCTTGCACTTGTAAGAGTAAGGTCATAATCTTTCTGTTTTAAAAAAAAAAACTGGGGTTTTCCCTGCTTAATGGATAACCATTTGCCACCAATGGGAAGTCTTTCTCATCTTCAATCTAAGATTGAGGTGGTTGGATTTACACCAATGTAAACCATAAATTTGATACACAATAGAAGGATAGATATGATAGATTTCTTTTTAAGTTAAATAAATAAAGTAAATGGAATTTTTCCATTCTATCCTATTCATCGTTACTTATCACTGAAAATGTCTTTCCTTTCTTTTGTCTTAGTCCATGATCGGAACGAGTCGCACATACACCCTAGTACATGTTCCTCGACGCTGAGGGCATCCCCGAAGAGCAGGGGATTTCGTGACATTTCTAATCGGCTGTCTTGTCTTTCTAATAAGTTGTTTAATAGTTGGCATTTTGGGTCATATGCATAATGAGTTGGTTTAGATCAATCCTAACTCGATGATTATGAATTACTTCTATTTCATATGAATTTTATAGGAATAGATTTCTAAATATTCCATTTAATTGGATAAAGGTAAGAAGAACAAATCTTAAATCATGGATTTTCGTGGAATCCCTGCTAATCTTTTATTCAAAAAAATAATCCTCATACTCCTCCTCAACTATATCATCAATAATTCCATAAATTTTGGCTTTTGTTGGTGACATAAACATTTGCAATTTCATGTCTCTGTATACAGTCTGTTGGGATTTTTCCGTTATTTTTGCCAATTGCTGTATGACAGTAAGGGTCAGTTTCTTCAGCTCCCTCATGTCTTTGAAAATGTCTGACCCCCTTGTCCTCAAATAGTCAGTACGGGGTTCATGTAGCATTATCCTAGAGTGAGGGGTTGCTGCACGCTTTTCCTTTGCTCCTCCGGCCAGAATAAAAGATGCCATTGAAAAAGCGCTTCCCACGCACACCGTACTTACATCTGGGGTCACATATTGCATAGCAGTATACAGAGATACTCCAGAGCCTAGCCCCCCTCCTGGAGAGTTTATAAAAAGAAGAAAGTCTTTTTCTGGTTCCGCTACACTGAAATGTGTTAGAATACCCATAAGTGTACCCGCTAACCGAGTATTGAGCTCACCGAATAAAAAAAGAAATCTTTCATGATACATTCGGGTGTATAGATCAACATAAGGTTTAGCCTTACTTTTACGTTTATCTTTATCTTCAACTTTATCTTCATCCTTATCTTTATCTTCAAGCCTATCTTTATATTCAAAAAGATCTCGATCCCTCTCTTTATCTTCAAAAACACCTTGATCCCTCTCTTTATCTTCAATTTGATCTTGATCTTCATCTTTATCAAATGAAAACGGTACTTTTGGAACTCCAACAGGCATAAAAAAATGATTAATTAGTTTTTTTAGTTTACCTCACTTTGATGTGGAAGCGTAAGAATGGTTTTAGTCTCCTAATAATATCGGTCTTTATTCTATTTTATCTATAGATTGAATAAGTTCATAAACCAAAATCAGAAATAAAAGAAGACCAAATGAATAAAGGAAAATTATTACGAATAAATCCTTTGAATGATAAACAAATATGCCCGTATTCACTCATATAAAATAGGGCCAACTCCCTTACTTTCCTTCCACCATTGCGTATTGTTACTTATCGGGTATAGAATAGATCTGCTTCTTTTTCTTTCTACTAATAGAATTGTTCCATTATTACTAAAAGACTGGAATAAATGTAAATCCTTTCCCCGAGATAATCCACTGAAAATGAGAAGGAAGTCCATAGCATAGTCTTTTCCAGTGCAATAAAGTTACATAGTGTCCATTTTTAAGGGGTATTTCCATGGGTTTGCCTTGGTATCGTGTTCATACCGTCGTATTGAATGATCCGGGCCGTTTGATTTCTGTTCATATAATGCATACAGCTCTAGTTGCTGGTTGGGCCGGTTCGATGGCTCTTTATGAATTGGCGGTTTTTGATCCTTCTGACCCTGTTCTTGACCCAATGTGGAGACAGGGCATGTTCGTTATACCCTTCATGACTCGTTTAGGAATAACCGATTCATGGGGTGGTTGGAGTATCGCAGGGGGAACGATAACAAATCCGGGCATTTGGAGTTACGAAGGTGTGGCCGGGTCACATATTGTCTTTTCTGGCTTGTGCTTCTTGGCAGCTATTTGGCATTGGGTCTATTGGGATCTAGAAATCTTTACCGATGAACGTACGGGAAAACCTTCTTTGGATTTGCCAAAAATTTTTGGAATTCATCTATTTCTTTCAGGTGTGGCTTGCTTTGGTTTTGGTGCATTTCATGTAACAGGATTGTATGGTCCTGGAATATGGGTGTCCGATCCTTATGGATTAACCGGAAGGGTACAACCTGTAAATCCTGCGTGGGGTGTGGAGGGTTTTGATCCTTTTGTTCCAGGGGGAATAGCCTCTCATCATATTGCAGCAGGGACATTAGGCATATTAGCGGGCCTTTTCCATCTTAGTGTCCGCCCGCCTCAACGTTTGTACAAAGGATTACGTATGGGAAATATTGAAACCGTTCTTTCCAGTAGTATTGCTGCTGTCTTTTTTGCAGCTTTTGTTGTTGCTGGAACTATGTGGTACGGTTCGGCAACCACCCCGATTGAATTATTTGGTCCCACTCGTTATCAATGGGATCAGGGATATTTTCAGCAAGAAATATTTCGAAGAGTGAGTGCTGGACTAGTCGAAAATCAAAGTTTATCAGAAGCTTGGTCTAAAATTCCTGAAAAATTAGCCTTTTATGATTACATCGGAAATAATCCGGCAAAAGGGGGATTGTTTAGAGCGGGCTCAATGGATAATGGGGATGGAATAGCCGTTGGGTGGTTAGGACATCCTATCTTTAGAGATAAGGAGGGGCGGGAACTTTTCGTACGTCGTATGCCTACCTTTTTTGAAACATTTCCGGTTGTTTTGGTGGATGGAGACGGAATTGTTAGAGCCGATGTTCCTTTTAGAAGGGCGGAATCTAAATATAGTGTGGAGCAAGTCGGTGTAACTCTTGAGTTCTATGGCGGTGAACTCAATGGGGTTAGTTATAGTGATCCTGCTACTGTAAAAAAATATGCTAGACGTGCTCAATTAGGTGAAATTTTTGAATTAGACCGTGCTACTTTGAAATCCGATGGTGTTTTTCGCAGCAGCCCGAGGGGTTGGTTTACTTTTGGTCACGCTTCGTTTGCTCTTCTCTTCTTCTTCGGACACATTTGGCATGGTGCTAGAACCTTGTTCAGAGATGTTTTTGCTGGTATTGACCCAGACTTAGATGCTCAAGTGGAATTTGGAGCATTCCAAAAACTTGGAGATCCAACTACAAGAAGACAAGTAGTTTGATACAACATTGTTCTTTTATTTTTCTATTTTTTTGAATTTTCCATGGGTTACCAGCTAAATCTTGATTTGAATGGCTGCCCTTTCTTTGATTCTTGCTCTTTCTTTATCTGGGAGACGGTCCCTAATAAACAGGTATGAAAGCTATAATTGTAAACCACAATGAAATCTATGGAAGCATTGGTTTATACATTTCTTTTAGTCTCGACTTTAGGAATAATATTTTTCGCTATCTTTTTTCGAGAAACGCCTAAAGTTCCAACTAAAAAGGTGAAATGATTTTTCAGTATCTAAATTGAATTGAAGCAACGAGCCCCCCAATATTGGGGGGCTCGTTGCTTCAACTAGTCCCCATGTTCTTCGAATGGATCTCTTAGTTGTTGAGAGGGTTGCCCAAAAGCAGTATATAAGGCATACCCAGTAAAACTTACAAGTAAACCAGATATAGAGATGGCAACTAGAGTTCCTGTTTCCATTATTGTAAGATTTCAAGACCAGAATGGATCTACGATAAGATCATTTATTTAAAGCGGAATCGTATACATTTATTTAAAGCGGAATGGTATACAAAGTCAACAGATCTCAATGAATACAAAATAGGATTTATGGCTACACAAACTGTTGAGGGTAGTTCTAGATCTGGTCCAAGACCAAGACGAACTCGTGCAGGGAATTTATTGAAACCGTTGAATTCGGAATATGGTAAAGTAGCTCCTGGGTGGGGAACCACTCCTTTGATGGGTGTCGCAATGGCTCTATTTGCGATATTTCTATCTATTATTTTGGAGATTTATAATTCTTCTATTTTACTGGACGGAATTTCTATGAATTAGATTCACAAGAACGGATAACTAACTTTTCGATACAAAGTGATTAGGTCTTTTATTTTTATCCCATTATTTGGATTTGGTAGTTCGACCGTGGAATTTCTTCGTTTCTGTATTTCCGGAATATGAGTGTGTGATTTGTTTTAATTGATCCTATTAATAGCACAGAGAATCATAATAGCACAGAGAATCATTCTGTCATCTTGATAGAGATGGTTTTAATCCGTCAGATATTTATTATAGTATCTGGAGCACGGAATATATGAAATACATTATATTAGAAAGTATTAGGACTATGATTCATACTTAACTTAATATTCAGACCTCGCAGCCGGACTTGAAAAAATCTTTCAAAGAGTCTTCTATATTAAATCGAAATATTTTTATCGTTTATTTTTTTTTTTATCAAAAAAAAAAAGACAAACGTTTCTTTGGATTCTTTTTTGCATTATATCTATTCATTGAATAAGTGATGATCCAACAGTTCTTACTCAAGGGATTTTTGGACATAGATTTCAGGTTTTATTGAATCATCGCGGTTTTGGTATGAATCTTAGGTCTTTTTTGAATCGATTTATAGGGTCTTAACAAAATAATTTCTATCACTAAGAAAGAAAACGGCAGCAAAACCACATTATAAAAAAAATAAAAAAATCAAAGAAAAAAAAATGAAGTAAATAGAAGTCAATAGAAGGCTCAAGAGGCCTAAAACGATTCACGTAAAGACGAGTGAGCCGACTTGATATTTTGGCATTATAACCACAAAGATTCCTATTTTTCTTTTTTTCCGTATCTTTAGAGAACATTGAGAATCATATAATATCATATAATTAAGTTAAAAGGTTAAAAAAAGACTCTATTACACATATCCGTCATAACCAATATTTGGGTATTTGCCTTTGAGCCATACGAGATGAAATTTTCATATATGGTTCTCGGGGGGGGGCGAGTCCTCGTGGTTTACCTATCTCAATAAAGTCTATGATTGGTTCGAAGAACGTCTTGAGATTCAGGCGATTGCAGATGATATAACTAGTAAATATGTTCCTCCTCATGTTAACATATTTTATTGTTTAGGAGGAATTACACTGACTTGTTTTTTAGTCCAAGTAGCGACGGGATTTGCTATGACTTTTTACTATCGCCCGACCGTTGCTGAGGCTTTTGCTTCCGTTCAATATATAATGACTGAAGCTAACTTTGGTTGGTTAATCCGATCAGTTCATCGATGGTCAGCAAGTATGATGGTCCTAATGATGATCCTGCACGTCTTTCGTGTGTATCTCACCGGTGGCTTTAAAAAACCTCGCGAATTGACTTGGCTTACAGGTGTGGTTTTGGCTGTATTGACCGCATCTTTTGGTGTAACTGGTTATTCCTTACCTTGGGACCAAATCGGTTATTGGGCAGTCAAAATTGTAACAGGCGTACCAGAAGCTGTTCCTTTAATTGGATCGTCTTTGGTAGAGTTATTACGCGGAAGTGCTAGTGTGGGACAATCTACTTTGACTCGTTTTTATAGTTTACACACTTTTGTATTACCTCTTCTTACTGCCGTATTTATGTTAATGCATTTTCCAATGATACGTAAGCAAGGCATTTCCGGTCCTTTATAGGAAATATAGACCATAGATATTTTTAATCACCTATTTCTAACTTGGGGGAGGAAAGGGAGTATTTCATTGCTACAAA